ACAGGAACAAGAGGTATTCACCGAAGAATACCCTTCCCTTTATTTGGAAGAAAAGGAGGATCCGGACAAAATAGATGAAACGGAAGAGATCCGAGCAAATGGAAAGGAAAAAACAAAGGATGAATTGGACTTTCACTTTAAAGAGACATGCTATAAAGATAGCTCAGTTTATGAGGATTCTTATCTTGATACCCATCAAGATAATTGGCAATTGGGAAGACTTAAACTTAAAGAAGATAAAAAAGAAAAGACTTATATAATATATAAAAAACCTCTTGTGAATTTTCTTTTCGATTATAAACGATGGAATCGTCCATTGCGATATATAAAAAATGATCGATTTGAAAATGCTGTACGAAATGAAATCTCACAATATTTTTTTTATACATGCCCAAGTGATGGAAAAATAAGAATATCTTTTACATATCCACCCAGTTTATCGACTTTTTCGGAAATGCTAGAACGGAAAATTTTTTTGTACATGACAGAAAAACTATCCCATGAGGACCTGTATAATTATTGGATTTATACCAATGAACAAAAAAAGTACAACTTGAGTAATGAATTACTAATTCGAATAAAAGTTCTAGAAAAAGAAAAGAGATCCCTTGTTATAGATATGCTCGAAAAAAGGACCAGATTGTACAATGATGAAAATGAACAAAAATGCTTGCACAAAACATATGATCCTCTTTTGAATGGACCATATCGCGGAACAATAAAAAAATTATATTCAAAGAACGATTTAATCAGTAGTAGAACGGAAGATGTGTTTTGGATAAATAAGATTCATGATATACTTTATACGTATACTGATTCTCGAGAATTTGAACATAAAAAAAATTTACTTGATGGGGAATCAGTACTGAATTTTATTGGAAATTCTTTACCCTCAATATCAATAGACAAATTTTCTTTTGAGTCCACACACAGTTTGAATTTTAAAAGATTTTCTTTGTTGTCTTTATTAGCAGAACAAAAAACGATTGATTTTGAAAGTCAAAGAAAATCTTTTAAATTGCTAATTGATGGAATTACAACTGATCTCACTGAGCAAACGACAATTAGAAATAAATCTATTGGAATAGAAGAAATTTTTAAAAAGGTTCCTCGATGGTCATATAAATTAACCGATGGTTTAGAAGAGGAGGAAGAAAATGAAGAAGAATCGACGGAAGATCCCGGGCTTAATTCAAGAAAAGCCAAACGTGTGATAATTTATACTGATAACGATCAAAATACCAATTCTATTACTACTAATAATAGTATTAGTAATAATGATGAAGTGGAAGAAGTAGCTTTAATACGTTACTCACAACAATCCGATTTTCGTCGGGATATAATCAAAGGATCCATGCGTGCTCAAAGACGTAAAACAGTTATTTGGGAAATGTTTCAAGCAAATGTGCATTCTGCACTTTTTTTGGATCGAATAGACAAAACATTTTTTTTCTCTTCTTTTGATATATCTGAAATGATAAATATTATTTTTAGGAATTGGTTGAGAAGAGAACCAGAATTGAGAATTTCCGAATGGGAAGAAGAGACAAAAGAAAAGGGGAAAAAATACGAGGAAAAGAAAGAGGAAAATAAACGGATACGGATAGCAATATCCGAAACTTGGGATACCATTCTATTTGCTCAAGCAATAAGGGGTTCAATGTTAATAATGCAATCCTTTCTTAGAAAATACATTATATTGCCCTCATTGATAATAGCTAAAAATATCGGCCGTATTTTATTATTCCAATTCCCCGAGTGGGGCGAGGATTTGAAAGAATGGAATAGGGAAATGCATGTTAAATGTACCTATAATGGTGTTCAATTATCAGAAACAGAATTTCCAAAGGATTGGTTAACAGACGGTATTCAGATAAAGATTCTATTTCCTTTCTGTCTGAAACCTTGGCGAAAGCCTAAGGTACGATCTCATGATAGCAATCTAACGAAAAAAAAAAGAAAAAAAGACAATTTTTGTTTTTTAACAATCTGGGGAATGGAAGCAGAGCTTCCCTTCGGTTCTCCCCGAAAACAACCTTCTTTTTTTGAACCTATTTATAAGGAACTCGAAAAAAAAATTCTAAAAGTAAAAAAGAATTTTTTTCGAGTTTTAAGAGTTTTCAAAGAAAGAAAAAAATGGTTTATGAAAGTTAGGAAAGAAAAAACAGTATGGATCTTCCCAATAGTTTTAATTCTAAAACGAATAATGAAAGAATTTGAAAAAGTAAACCCAATTTTCTTATTTAAATTGAGTAAAGTGAAAGTATATGAACCGAATGAAAAGAAAAAAAATTACAAAACTCCTACTAAAATAACTCGTGAATCGACTATTCAAAGTCGATCTATGAATTGTACAAATTATTCATTCATAGAAAAAAAAATGAAAGATCTTGCCGATAGGACACTCACAACAAGGAATCAAATAGAACAAATCACAAAAGACAATAAAAAAATAGCTCTAATTTGTGATGGTAAAAGATTGGAATCGCGTAAAGATATTTTGCAGATACTCAAAAGACAATACATTCGATTATTACGTAAATCACATTATTTTATGAAATCTTTCATTGAAAAAATATACATAAATATCTTCCTACGTACCATTAATATTTTGAGTATCAATATACAACTTTTCTTTGAATCAAAAAAAAAAATTATCAATAAATCCACCATTTACAACGATGAAACAAATCAAAATACAATGGACTTTATTTCGACTATAAAAAAGTCCTTTTCTAATACTATTAATAGTACTATTCCTATTACTAAAATAAGTAATAATTCAAATATTTATTACAACTTATCCTCCTTGTCTCAAGCATATGTATTTTACATATTATCACAAACCCAATTATTTAATAAGTATCACTTGAGATCTGTACTTCACGATAACGGGACTTATCCATTTCTTGGGAATACAATTAAGGATTATTGTGTGGCACGAGGAATATTTGATACCAAATCAAGATACAAGAGAATTCATAAGTCTGGAATAAATGAATGGAAAAACTGGTTAAAGGGTCATTATCAATACAATTTATCTCAGACGAAATGGTCTCGATTAGTACCCCCAAAATGGGGAAATAAAGTCAATAAACGTTATATAATTCAAAATAAAGACTCAATAAAATTGGATTCATATAAAAAAGAAAAACACCAATTAATTCATTACATGAAACAAAATTGTAATTATGATACAGTGGATTCATTGACGAGTCAAAAAGAAAAATGGAAAAAACACTACAGATATGATCTTTTATCACATGAATATATGAATTATGGGACTAGGGGGGACTCATATATTTATGAATCATTACAAGTAAATGGGAACCGAGAAATTCCATATAATTTCAATACAATGAAAGCCGAATCATATTATATATTAATAACTATAGTTATTAATGATTACCTAGAGGAAGGATATATTGTTGATATGGATCAAAATATGGATAGAAAATATTTTGATTCTAGAATTCTTTGTTTTCCTATTAGAAAGAATATTGATATTGAAGCCTGGATCAATGCGCATATCGACACCAAGATTAATAAAAATACTAATACTGAAACTAATAATTATCAAAAACTTGAAAAAAAAAAACTTTTTGTTTTTGATTGGATGGGAATGAATCAAGAAAGATTATATCAGAAGATATCAAATCCAGAACCTTGGTTCTTCCCAGAATTTGGGCTACTTTTTAACGCATATAAGATTAAACCACAGATCATACCAATTCAATTACTTTTTTTGAATTTCTATGAAAATAGTAATCAATCTAACAACATTAATTTAGATCAAAAAAAGAATCCTCATATATCATATAATCAAGAAGAATATCTTGAATTAGAAAATTCCAACCAAGAAAAAACTAAACAACAAGGCCAAGGAGATCTTAGATCAGATCTACGAAAACAAAACAAAAAAAAAGATGTTGAAGAAAATCACACGAAATCAGAAATTAAAAAACGTAAAAAGAAAAAACAATCCAAAAGCAATAAGGAAGCAGAACTATATCTTTTCTTGAAAAAATATTTCCTTTTTCAATTAAGATGGGATGACTCCTTGAATCAACAAATGATTGATAATATCAAGGTATATTGTCTCCTACTTAGACTAATAAATACAAAGGAAATTGCGATATCCTCGATTCAAAGAGGAGAGATGTGTCTGGATGTGATGCTGATTCAAAAAGATCTAGCTCTTACAGAACTGATAAAAAAAGGAATATTGATTATCGAACCAATTCGTCTATTTCTAGAAAGAGGTGTAAAATTGATTATATATCAAACCGTAGGTATTTCATTGATCAATAAGAACCAAACTAATGGAAAATACCTAAAAAAAAGATATGTTGATAAGAAAAGTTTCAATAGCTACATTGGACGATATAAGAATATGCTTGCGAATGGAGACAAAAATCATTATGATTTTTTTGTTCCCGAAAATATTCTATCTCCTAGACGTCGTAGAGAATTGAGAATTCTAATTTGTTTCAATTCCTGTAATTGGAATGTTGCGGATAGAAATCCAGCATTTTGCAATGAAAACAAGATAAAGAACTACAGACAATTTTTGAATAAGCAGCTTAATACAGATGCAAATAAATTCAGTAAATTCAAATTGTTTCTTTGGCCCAATTACCGATTAGAGGATTTAGCTTGTATGAATCGTTATTGGTTTGATACCAATAATGGGAGTCGATTCAGTATGTCAAGGATACATATGTATCCGCGATTCAGAATTACTTAATGATATATTTCCTACCTAGTCATATAATATGCGAGATATCTAGTAGATAAAAACCAAAAAAAATGTATACATATATTGTGTTACATTCTAGTACATGATACTGATTTAATAGTGTATTCATATCCATTCAACTGGATCTAGGAAGAAATCTGCAGTGCCGAATCTTTTTATTTATTTATATACAAAGAAATCATTCTCTTTCGCGAATACAAAAATACCCTTTTCTATCTAATCAAATTTGCAATTTGATTTGGATGAAGTCAATTTATGGTATTTTTCCCGATCAGTAAAATCCATGAAAAAGAAAGAAAAAGATGCAAAAAAAATTATGATAAAAAATTCATTCATCTCAGTTATTCCACAAGAAGAAAAAGAGGAAAACAAGGGATCTATTGAATTTCAAGTATTCAGTTTCACCAATAAGATACGTAGACTTACCTCCCATTTAGAATTGCACAAAAAAGATTTTTTATCGCAAAGAGGTCTACGAAAAATTCTGGGAAAACGTCAACGGCTGCTGACTTATTTGTCAAAGAAAAATAGAGTACATTATAAGAAATTAATTGGTCAGTTGGATATTCGGGAACCAAAAACTCATTAATTTCCAAATTTCAAGATTCGTTTGAATTTTTTATTAGTTATGATATTTTTCCTTTTAATAAACCTTATTTTGAGAAATTCAGGAAATAATGAATCGGGGAAGAAAAAATATGACTGTACCGGATACAAGAAAGGGTCTGATGATAGTCAATCTGGGTCCTCACCACCCATCAATGCATGGTGTTCTTCGACTGATTGTTACTCTCGAGGGTGAAGATGTTATTGACTGTGAACCCATATTGGGCTATTTACACAGAGGAATGGAAAAAATAGCAGAAAACCGAACAATTATACAATATCTGCCTTATGTAACACGTTGGGATTATTTAGCTACTATGTTCACAGAAGCAATAACGGTAAATGCACCAGAACAGTTGGGAAATGTTCAAGTACCTCAAAGAGCGAGCTATATAAGAGTAATTATGCTGGAACTGAGTCGTATAGCTTCTCATTTGTTATGGCTTGGACCTTTTATGGCGGATATCGGTGCACAGACTCCCTTTTTCTATATTTTCAGAGAGAGGGAATTACTATATGATTTATTCGAAGCTTCTACAGGTATGCGAATGATGCATAATTATTTCCGTATCGGAGGAGTAGCTGCTGATCTACCTCATGGCTGGATAGATAAATGTTTGGATTTCTGCGATTATTTTTTAACCAGAGTTGCTGAATATGAAAAACTTATTACGCGGAATCCCATTTTTTTGGAACGAGTTGAAGGAGTGGGCAGTATTGGTGGGGAGGAAGCAAGAAATTGGGGCTTATCAGGACCAATGTTACGCGCTTCTGGAATACCATGGGATCTTCGTAAAGTTGATCATTATGAGTGTTACAATGAATTCGATTGGGAAGTCCAATGGCAAAAAGAAGGAGATTCATTAGCTCGTTATTTAGTACGAATAGGTGAAATGACAGAATCCGTAAAAATAATTCAACAGGCTATAGAAGGGATTCCGGGGGGGCCCTATGAGAATTTGGAAGTCCGACGCTTTGATAGAGCAAAAAATTCTGAATGGAATGATTTTGAATATAGATTCATTAGTAAAAAACCTTCACCCAATTTTGAATTGTCGAAACAAGAACTTTATATGAGAGTAGAAGCCCCAAAAGGAGAATTAGGAATTTATATGATAGGAGATAATAGTGTTTTCCCTTGGAGATGGAAAATTCGTCCACCCGGTTTCATCAATTTGCAAATTCTTCCCCAATTAGTTAAAAGAATGAAATTGGCTGATATCATGACGATACTAGGTAGTATAGATATCATTATGGGAGAAGTTGATCGTTGAAATGATAATTGATACGACAGAAGTGCAAACTATCAATTCTTTTTCTAGTTCGGAATCCGTAAAAGAAGTCTATGGACTCATATCGCTGTTTGTCCCCATTTTGCCCCTGATATTAGGAATCATAATAGGGGTACTAGTAATTGTGTGGTTAGAAAGAGAAATATCCGCAGCGATACAACAACGTATTGGGCCTGAATATGCTGGTCCATTGGGAATTCTTCAAGCTATAGCAGATGGGACCAAACTACTTTTTAAAGAGGACCTTTTCCCATCTAGAGGTAATATTCGTTTGTTTAGTGTCGGACCGTCTCTAGCGGTCATATCAATTCTACTAAGTTATTTAGTAATGCCCTTTGGGTATCGTCTTGTTTTAGCCGACCTAAGTATCGGTGTTTTTTTATGGATCGCCATTTCAAGTATTGCTCCTATTGGGCTTCTTATGTCAGGATATGGATCGAATAATAAATATTCCTTTTCGGGTGGTCTACGGGCTGCTGCTCAATCTATTAGTTATGAAATACCATTAACTCTATGTGTGTTATCAATATCTCTACGTGCGATTCGTTGGAACATGAACTTTTCCCTTCTCTACTCGAAATAAAGAAAAGAGTTTGAACATATTGAATAGATATCCCCCTTTTTATTTATCATTCGGGTTGATGAGTTAAACCAGATAGTTATATGAGTGAAACAAAACAGCTTATAAATTCGCTGTAAGAAGACAAAATCTCATTCCCTATGTACAACAATAAAGTGGAAGTAAACATAAGCAGTGTAAACAGTTTACCCCAAGATTAGATTCTTTGATTAGTTATCATATCTTGAAGCGGGCACAAAAGATCAACTGTATGGAATTTCTACTACTGTCTTGTATGTATTACCATACCGGGGATCAATCAAAAAAATTAGTGGACGGTTAGAAACACTAAGGTACACAAAAGATTAGTAATGGAGATAATCTTAGGTAGCAAAAACGAGGTATGTCCACATAAAAGGAATCATAAGAAGGGCTTTAAGTTGGTAGAAATGATTAAGCAGTACTCCCTCACAATTCCGATCTAGAGTATGCTCCTACTCACTGATTAAGGGAATGACTATCAAGAACGAATTAATCCTTTTTTTTTCAGAGTAGCTTCTTCTCAGAAAGAAGAACAGGAACAAAAAAAAGAAATGGAATACATACAATACAATAATACAGTAAAATAATATATAGATAGATAGATAGAATAAGAAAAATGAATAAAAAAATCTTTATTTTTTTTTTCTTCCATCCATACATATAGAATTCTTATCATGATTCATGAAATGCACTAGTCTCTAATTCTTTAATATCTATTGACGTAACAAGTATTTTATTAAAGGATTAAGTTATTACTGAACAAGGATAAATTTGAATTCTAAAGGATGAGAATGAGATCAATTCGGAAGTGCTTTTTTCTTATTCTAGCAGACGGAATTTCATTGGTCTAATTTGGGATTATGTGATGTATCTTTATTCTTCTATTTACCTACAAAAATGCTGATAATACTGAATTGGTCCTTACATTTATTTGTAACCATAGAGGAGCCGTATGAAGCTGAGGTCTCATGTACGGTTTTGGAATAGCGATAGGAACAGTGATGTTATTATCGACTATGATTATCTAACAGTTTAAGTACAGTTGATATAGTTGAGGCACAGTCAAAATATGGTTTTGGGGGGTGGAATCTATGGCGTCAACCTATAGGATTTATAGTTTTTATAATTTCTTCTCTAGCGGAATGTGAGAGATTACCTTTTGATTTACCAGAAGCAGAAGAGGAATTAGTAGCAGGTTATCAAACCGAATATTCAGGTATCAAATACGGTTTATTTTACCTTGCTTCTTACCTAAATCTATTAATTTCTTCATTATTTGTAACAGTTCTTTACTTAGGTGGGTGGAATTTATTTATTCCGTATATATTCATTCCCGAGCTTTTCGTAAAAAAGAAAATGGTTGCAGTCTTTGGAATGACAATTGGTATCTTTATTACATTAGTTAAAGCTTATTTGTTTCTGTTCATTTCTATCGCAACAAGATGGACTTTACCTAGGATGAGAATGGACCAGCTATTAAATCTTGGATGGAAATTTCTTTTACCTATCGCTCTAGGTAATCTATTATTGACAACTTCTTTCCAACTTGTTTCACTATAAATAATAGAATAGAATAACAATATTCTAGATTCCTAACCTCTATCAAACAAGAAAAAAAAAAACATCACTTTATTCATGGATATCCACAATATGTTCCCTATGGTAACTGGGTTCATAAATTACGGTCAACAAACAATACGAGCTGCAAGATACATTGGTCAAAGTTTTATAATTACCCTATCCCACACAAATCGTTTACCTGTAACTATTCAATATCCTTATGAAAAATCGATCGCATTAGAGCGTTTCCGTGGTCGAATTCACTTTGAATTTGATAAATGTATTGCTTGTGAAGTATGTGTTCGTGTATGTCCCATAGATCTACCCGTTGTTGATTGGAGATTAGAAAAAAATATAAAAAAAAAACAATTGCTTAATTACAGTATTGATTTTGGATTCTGTATATTTTGTGGTAACTGTGTCGAGTATTGTCCAACAAACTGTTTATCAATGACTGAAGAATATGAACTTTCTACTTATGATCGTCACGAGTTGAATTATAATCAAATTGCTTTGGGACGGTTACCGATGTCAGTAATTGGAGATTACACAATTCAAACAGTTCTGAATTGGACTCAAATCAAAATAGACAAGAATAAACTACTTGATTCGAGAACGATTCCCAATTACTAAGAGTTTGTTTTAATATAGAACTTCTTTCATTTTGTTTGATTAGTAACTACTAATACTAACTATAATATAACCATTTAGTATTGAGAATTATTGTTTGATTTAAGCTGAAAAGAAAATACATTTTTCTGATATTTTCGAAATAAACAATTTGAATTACTCTTTTTCGAATAAAAATAGGATAAGATTAAATTCAATTAGGAACATATCATATACAAGAAAAAATGGAGTAACCCTTTTTCTGAAACATTCAGTAAGATCATGAAATATTTCGACTTATTTATCTCTTATTTTATACATAATGGATTTACTTGGACCAATACATGATATTCTTGTAATATTTCTTGGATCAGTTCTTATATTAGGGGGTTTGGGAGTAGTATTACTTACCAATCTAATTTATTCTGCCTTTTCATTGGGATGCGTTCTTTTTTGTATATCCTTATTCTATATTTCATCAAACTCCTATTTTGTAGCTGCTGCGCAGCTCCTTATTTATGTGGGAGCCATAAATGTCTTAATCATATTTGCTGTAATGTTCATAAATCATTCAGAATATTCTAATGATTCCCATCTTTGGATCATTGGGGATGGGGTCACTTCAGTGGTTTGTACAAGTATTTTTTTCTCACTAATTACTACTATCCCAGATACATCATGGTACGGGATTATTTGGACTACAAGATCAAACCAGATTATAGAACAGGACCTAATAAGTAATGTTCAACAAATTGGGATTCATTTATCAACAAATTTTTATCTTCCGTTTGAACTTATTTCGATAATTCTTTTAATTTCTTTAATAGGTGCAATTACTATGGCTCGTCAATAATAAATACTTAGAATTAAAAATTCTAAATCAAATAAAAAATGGAAAGGTTGTTCATTAAATCTATTGCCAATACCTTCTTTTGTTTTGTAATTGTTCTATTTTAATCAAGCGAATCAGTTGAATCGTTGTTCATATTGAAATTTGATGAGGAATTAGTCAATGATGTTCGAATATGTACTTATTTTGAGTGTATATTTATTTTCTATCGGTATCTATGGATTGATCACAAGTCGAAACATGGTTAGAGCACTTATGTGTCTTGATCTTATACTAAATTCGGTTAATATTAATCTCGTAACATTTTCTGATTTATTTGATAGTCGACAATTAAAAGGAGACATTTTCTCAATCTTTGTTATAGCTATTGCAGCTGCCGAAGCAGCTATTGGTCTAGCTATTGTTTCGTCAATCTACCGTAACAGAAAATCAACTCGTATCAATCAATCGAATTTGTTGAATAATTAGTCACAATAATCATATAAATAAAGACAAAGACATATAAGACATATACACATATAAGACATATACATAGACATATATAATTATATATACATATATTCATATTGATCTGATTGACCAATTTGAATTCGCATGTGCTATGATCACGTTTGTGGAAAGTCAGAGTTTCTTAGCCCTTTCTTATGATATGAACAGATTTAGAAATATTAATCCATCCTTAGGTGGATTAATAAAATTTGATAAACCACTGATTCGTCTGGTGTTTATATCTGGTGTTTATAATTATAATATAAATATAAATATAAGATTCATATACTATGTATTTTACCAGATCGAAAAGTTTTATGTTCAAAACTAGAATTTATAGACCCAATGTCGCATTCAGTAAAAATTTATGATACATGTATAGGGTGTACTCAATGTGTACGAGCCTGTCCCACAGATGTATTGGAAATGATACCCTGGGATGGATGTAAAGCTAAACAAATTGCTTCCGCGCCAAGAACCGAGGACTGTGTAGGTTGTAAGAGATGTGAATCCGCTTGCCCAACAGATTTTTTGAGTGTCCGTGTTTATTTATGGCATGAAACAACTCGGAGCATGGGTCTATCTTATTGATACGTTACAAAAAACTCCACTTGAATCATTTGATTCCTTTTTACCGACAAAACCCCGTGCTCGATAAAATATTATTATTCCGAGCACGGGGTTTTCTGGTCAAAGCGTATCTTGTCTTTATTACGAGTTATTTTCCTTGGTTAACAATAATTGTGGTTTTTCCGATATTCGCAGCTTCTTCAATTTTTTTTCTCCCCCATAAAGGGAATAAGGTGTTTAGGTGGTATACTATTTGTATTTGTTTAATGGAACTCCTCTTAACAACCTATGTATTCTGTTATCATTTCCAATTGGACGATCAATTAATCCAATTGGAGGAGGATTTTAAATGTATAAATATTTTTGATTTTCACTGGAGACTGGGAATCGACGGACTTTCCATAGGACCTATTTTACTAACAGGATTTATCACTACTTTGGCTACTTTAGCGGCTTGGCCAGTTACTCGAAATTCACGATTGTTCTATTTACTGATGTTAGTAATGTATAGCGGTCAAATAGGATTATTTTCTTCTCGAGACCTTTTACTTTTTTTCATCATGTGGGAGTTAGAATTAATTCCTGTTTACTTACTTCTATCTATGTGGGGGGGAAAGAAACGTTTGTATTCGGCTACAAAGTTTATTTTGTACACTGCAGGAGGTTCCGTTTTTCTCTTAATAGGAGTTCTAGGTATGGGTTTATATGGTTCCAATGAATCAACATTAGATTTTGAAAGATTAGCTAATCAATCATATCCTATGGCATTGGAAATAATATTATATTTTGGTTTCCTTATTGCTTATGCTGTCAAGTCGCCGATTATACCCCTGCATACATGGTTACCAGATACCCATGGAGAAGCACATTACAGTACATGTATGCTTCTAGCTGGAATCTTATTAAAAATGGGAGCATATGGATTGATTCGAATTAATATGGAATTATTACCCCATGCTCATTCTATATTTTCTCCCTGGTTGGTGATAGTTGGAACGATGCAAATAATCTATGCAGCTTCAACCTCTTTCGGGCAACGCAATTTAAAAAAGAGAATAGCCTGCTCCTCCGTATCTCACATGGGTTTCCTAATTATAGGAATTGGTTCCATAACCGACACAGGACTTAATGGGGCTATTTTACAAATACTCTCTCATGGATTTATTGGTGCTGCACTTTTTTTCTTGTCGGGAACGAGTTGTGATAGAATACGTCTTGTTTATTTAGACGAAATGGGTGGGATATCTCTTCCAATGCCAAAAATATTTACTATGTTTAGTAGTTTCTCGATGGCTTCTCTTGCATTGCCGGGAATGAGTGGTTTTGTTGCCGAATTAGTAGTATTTTTTGGAATAATTACCAGTCCAAAATATCTTTTAATGCCAAAAATCCTAATTACTTTTGTAATGGCAATTGGAATGATATTAACTCCTATTTATTTATTGTCTATGTCACGTCAGATGTTCTATGGATACAAGTTATTCAATGTACCAAACTCTTTTTTTGTGGATTCTGGACCACGAGAACTATTTGTTTCGATCTGTATATTTTTACCCGTAATAGGTATTGGTATTTATCCGGATTACGTTTTCTCACTATCAGTTGATAAGATCGAAGGTATCTTATCTAATTATTTTCATAGATAGTTTTCATTAATGAGAAAGTCTTATAATTCTGTGATTTTAATTTACTATTTTTTTTCCCGTACAATGCAAAAAAATAAAGTGAATTAGAATTGTAATTAGATACATCTCGAGTTTTGGAGAACTATTGAAGTAGTTCTCCAAAACTCGCACAAACTCTCATTATATATGGTGCGATATTCTTATCTTATGTATTCCTTTGTATTCTTTTTATGTTTATGTAATTTATTCAATTAGATGTTAATGTGAATGAACCATAACTATGTAGACCTATTCCTAATAGATTGATCCCAAAATAGCATATCCAAATTATAAGAAATCCTATAGAAGCTACAAGTGCCGGATTGGTACCTTGAAAATTTATATTTATTCTAGTATGCGAATAAATCGCGAATATGGTCCAAGTAATAAATGCCCAAGTTTCTTTTGGGTCCCAATTCCAATAGGATCCCCATGCCTCATTAGCCCAAACTGCTCCCGAAAGTATGCCTATGGTTAAAAAAATGAACCCTAAACTAATGATACGATAAGTCCAATAATCCAAACGCTGAGTCAATTGATATTTGTAATAATTTCGAAATGAAAGAAAAGAAGTGTTTTTAAAAACACTTCTTTTCTTATTCAAATATTCGGTCTCAGCAAAGAAAAATGACTTAATTAAGAATTTTTTTAAGAAATTTTTCCTTTTACAAAAAATATCCATGTTTTTTCGAAATGTAATGACTAAAAGAGCGACTGATAATAATGATCCGGATAAAAGAGTTGCATAGCTCAATAACATCATACTTACGTGCATCATTAACCATTGAGATTTTAGAGCAGGTACTAATATTGCAGATTGCCGAATTTCAGTTGAAAGACACGACGTGGCGAAGCCTTGAGTAAAAATGACACTTGGTGCGGTTATTGCGCTTAAATCATTTTTATGATTCCCTATCTTAAGAATCATATGAATAATGGAGAAACTCCACGAAAGAAAGATTAATGATTCGTATAAATTACTTAACGGGAAATGTCCCGAATAAATCCATCGAGTAATTAATAATCCTGTTATAGAGAAAAAAGCGGATATTATCCCTTTTTCCGACGAATCACGTAATCCTGCAATTTTGTGGATTAATAAGGTCATCAAATGAATCGTAATCATAATTGAAATGATCGAAAAAGAGATATGAGTTAATATATGTTCTAAAGTCACAAATATCATAAAAAAAAAAAAGGTCCCATTGCCAAATGGAAATCTGGAATTGAATATATTTATTATAGAATGAATCTATTCTGCCCCTTTTATGGGATGCCGCCACTCGGACTCGAACCGAGATGCTCTAGCACTGCTTCCTAAGAGCAGCGTGTCTACCGATTTCACCATGGCGGCTTACTTGAAATAATAATAGTCGATTCATGTTGAACCGTCGATATTCGACGATTCAACATGAATCGATGAATAAATACTCATCTAAATTATATATATATATATATTTTATTTGAATGCTCAATCAATGATCCTTAGTTAGCATCGTCATAGGGTTCAGTTTTAACAATCCATTTTCAGGTATTATAAACTAAGTTTTTCCGTATTAGAACTGGATAGTTTTTTTCTCATATGATATATAGAAGGCAGAATGGAATCGTCTTTTTTCTATCTTTTTTTGATGATTTTTTTTCATCCATGAAAAAAAAATGTATTTTAGTAATGAACAAAATCAAATAATTATAACTACTATTTCATATGTATCACAATTTCATCACTAAATCAAGAGATTTTTCTAACAATTGCGATACCTTACTTAGTATTATTAAGTATTAATATTCTGTGTTGCGTAAATAATTTTACATTTATGATAACATATTTATCAAATCAATTAGGTTTTGGGGCTAGGCATATAACAAAAGAATTTCAATTTCTATTACAATTGTACTTTTTCCAATTGATTCGATTTTTCTATTGAAAAAAGTACAATTGATAGGAAAAAAACAACCATTTCATGAGTTAAATATACTGTAATGAAAAGAACAAATAATACTTAGAACCCAAAAGCAATAGACAGAAGAATTAGCAATATTGGTATTCTCCATACCGCAATAATTAGTTTAATTAATATCCAAGAGTTCAATGCATTAGTTAATGTGAATCATACATCAGAAGAATTAGCAATATTGGTATTCTCCATACCGCAATAATTAGTTTAATTAATATCCAAGAGTTCAATGCATTAGTTAATGTGAATCATTCATCTTAAAAAGTGCAAATTTTTTCGTGCCGTGTGTAGTCAAATTATTCCAGGGATTTATTACTTCTTTGTTGCACAAAAAAGCTTTTTGAATGCCTAGTGGAAACCGATTTAGCTAAAGAAAAAGCTTTTCCTGCAGCTAAATATCCCCTTTTCTTCCAAATATTTCTACGAATACGTTTTTTTGATATAGAAGTGCGTTTTTTTGGAACCGCCATTTTTTTTTAAGTTACTAATTTTTATTGTTCTATGTGAAAGACATGTATTGTTCAAAATAGATTGTTCTTTCTTTTTATCTATACTTATTCTTATTGTGCCAATAATAGTTTTTTTATTTTAGTTTTTTTTTTCATTTTCTCAAAACAAAACATTTCATAACATACAAATATATAATAATAAATCAAAGATAAATTCTATATAAATAGATAAATATATACATGTACATCATATAACATATGGTATTAACACTGGTTAATACTAGTGAAAAAAAAAATGAAAATAAAATAAAAAAGAATTTGTTTCTATTAATTTAATTGATTAAGTTCAGGACAACGTGCCTATAATTGAAACTCAAATTTAGAACTACAAAAAAGTAGTTAAACAAAACATTCTCTTACCTGATAAGGTAACCTTAGTCGTTTTTTATTTAAGTTTTATTTAATTTCAGGTTTATACGAAGTATAAAGTATCATAGGATTTGGAATTTCCAATAAACAAAAGTTTTCCTTAGTTAATAACTGAGCAGTAATCTTTTCTTAGTTATTTGATCATATCACTTGATATTTGCCAACCGATTGTAATTTTTTCTCAGATATAAAATATCTGAGAAAAAAAAAATCAGAATAATAAAAAAGAAAAATAGTTTGATTTTCATTTTTTATTATTGTTCTTCCTTGCAATAATTGGTGAATCGAAAACAACTAAATGAAAAAAAAAAAATAAGAGAAAAATTCGAATTTGTTTTTTTTATGGAACATACATATCAATATGCGTGGATAATACCCTTTCTTCCACTTCCAGTTACTATGTCAATAGGATTTGGACTTCTGCTTGTTCCAACAGCAACAAAAAATATTCGTCGTATGTGGGCTTTTGTTAGTATTTTACTGCTAAGTATGGTTATGGGGTTTTCGGCCAATCTGGCTATTCAGCAAATAAATGGAAGTTTTATCTATCAATATCTATGTTCTTGGACCATCAATAATGATTTTTCCTTAGAGTTCGGATACTTGATCGATCCACTTACTTCTATTATGTCATTACTAATTTCTACTGTTGGAATCATGGTTCTTATGTATAGTGACAATTATATGTCTCATGATCAGGGATATCTGAGATTTTTTGCTTATATGAGTTTTTTCAATACTTCCATGTTGGGATTAGTTACTAGTTCCAATTTGATACAAATTCATATTTTTTGGGAACTAGTGGGAATGTGTTCCTATTTATTAATAGGTTTTTGGTTCACACGACCTATTGCAGCAAGTGCTTGTCAAAAAGCTTTTGTAATTAATCGTGTAGGTGATTTTGGTTTATTATTAGGAATCTTAGGTTTTTATTGGATAACAGGTAGTTTAGAATTTCGAGATTTGTTCGAAATAGTTAATAACTTGATCCATAATAATGAGGTCAATTTTAGATTTGTTATTCTATGTACCTGTTTATTATTTCTTGGGGCAGTTGCTAAATCCGCACAATTTCCCCTTCACGTATGGTTACCTGATGCCATGGAGGGACCTACTCCCATTTCGGCTCTTATTCATGCTGCTACTATGGTAGCAGCAGGAATTTTTCTTGTAGCACGACTTCTTCCTCTTTTTATAGCCATACCTTACATAATGAATCTCATTTCTTTAATAGGTATAATAACACTAATATTAGGAGCTACTTTGGCTCTTGCTCAAGGAGACATTAAAAGAAGTTTAGCCTATTCAACAGTGTCTCAATTGGGTTATATTATGTTAGCCCCAGGTATAGGTTCTTATCGAGCTGCTTTATTTCATTTGATCACTCATGCCTATTCTAAAGCTTTATTGTTTTTGGGATCCGGATCTATTATTCATTCAATGGAACCTGTTGTTGGATATTCGCCGGATAAAAGTCAGAATATGGTTCTTATGGGTGGTTTAACAAAATATGTTCCAGTTACAAGAACTACGTTTTTATTAGGTACACTTTCTCTTTGTGGTATTCCACCTCTTGCTTGTTTTTGGTCCAAAGATGAAATTCTTACTGATAGTTGGTTGTATTCACCAATTTTCGCAATAATTGCTTATTTCACAACAGGATT